TTAATTTACAATTAAATTTAATTCTTCAAGGTTGTGGAATCTTAATGGTAGTATATTATTTCACTCTTGAGCTGTTGCTACATTACTTCTTCAAATTACTCTTCGTTGAGAAATAAATGCTTCTCATAGAATAAATATAAAGTAAAGAACTGCTACGAATGAAATTATAGAGCCAAAGGAAGATACTACATTTCATTTTATAAAACAGTCTGGATAGTCAGAATATCGACGTGGTATTCCACTTAAACCAAGGAAATGTTGTGGAAAAAAAGTTATATTAACTCCTAGAAATATAATTATAAATTGAGATTTAGACCATCGGGAGTGAAGAGTAAGTCCAGTTACTAATGGGAATCAATAATTAAAGGCTCCGAATAATGCAAATACTGCTCCCATTCTAAGAACATAATGGAAGTGAGCTACTACGTAATAAGTGTCATGTAGTATAATATCTAAAGATGAATTTGATAACATAATCCCAGTTAGGCCACCAACAGTAAATAGGAAAATAAAACCTAGAGCTCATAAGATTGGAGCTTCGTATTTAATGTTGGATCCATGAATAGAAGCTAGTCATCTAAATACTTTAATTCCTGTGGGTACTGCAATAATTATAGTAGCTGCTGTAAAATATGCTCGTGTGTCGACATCTATTCCTACTGTAAATATATGATGTGCTCATACAATGAAGCCTAAAATACCAATAGCTAACATAGCATAGATTATTCCTAGAGTTCCGAATACCTCTTTTTTAGTTGTGTAATGCATAACGATATGAGAAATTATTCCAAATCCTGGTAGAATTAGAATATATACTTCTGGGTGGCCAAAAAATCAAAATAGATGTTGAAATAATACTGGGTCTCCTCCTCCGGCTGGGTCGAAAAATGAAGTATTAAAATTACGATCCGTTAAAAGTATGGTGATTGCCCCAGCTAGTACTGGTAATGATAATAAAAGTAATACGGCAGTAATTTTTACTGATCACACAAATAATGGAACACGTTCCAGTGGTATACCAGCTACTCGTATGTTAATTACTGTAGTAATAAAGTTAACTGAAGCTAAAATTGATGAGGCACCAGCTAGATGTAAGGAAAAGATTCCCAGGTCTACAGAAGGACCACTATGTGCTAAATTTCTAGAAAGTGGGGGGTATACAGTTCAGCCAGTACCAATACCACTTTCAACTGCTGCGGAAGATAATAATAAAATTAAAGATGGGGGCAGTAGCCAAAAGCTTATATTATTCAATCGAGGGAAAGCTATATCAGGAGCCCCTAATATTAGTGGAATTAATCAATTTCCAAATCCCCCAATTATTATTGGTATTACTATAAAAAAAATTATAATAAATGCATGGGCTGTTACGATTACATTATAAAGTTGATCATCGCCTAAAAGACTTCCTGGTTGACCTAGTTCTGCTCGAATTAATAAACTTAAAGAGGTTCCAACAAGTCCGGATCAAATCCCAAATAATAAGTATAAAGTTCCAATGTCTTTATGATTAGTTGAAAATAATCAACGCATAGTAAAATAGTATTGGGAAATCTATTAAAAATAAGAATCCAAAAAGGGTTAAAATAATTAGTAGATTTATTAATAATATTGTTAGTTTGTTTGTTTTTATATTAATGTCGTTATGGAATGCTTTAAATATCCCCCCTTCATTTAGTGTAAAAGAAAATGATAAAGATAAGTAGTAAAATAGCCTTATTATAGATCCTCTAATTAGTATTAGTAAGAGGAATGGACTGTAGATGGAAAGGTTATAAATAACTAGCCATTTTCCTAAAAATCCCAGTAGGGGTGGTAATCCACCTAGGGATAGCATTAATAAAATAAATATTCATTGATATTTAAAATTTATGAATTCTCCAATTGAAAATTGTTGGAATTGTCTATATTCATTTAAATATAAGAATAAAAATAGCAGCCCAGTAGTAGTTAGGTAAATTAAAAAATAGATTAATCTTCTATAATAGTCGAATGGGCCGTTTCCTGCTATTCAGCTTAGGTGTACAATTGAAGAATAAGCTAGTAATGCTCGTACGTATGTTTGGTTAATTCCACCAATCCCTCCAATTAAAGTTCCTATAACTGCACAAATAATAATTAAATTTATATTCCTGTTAGTTAATGCTAAAAATAAAATTAATGGGGCGATTTTTTGTCACGTAGCTAATAATAAACAATTGATTCAGGATATCCCAGCTATCGTTCTAGGCAATCAAAAATGTAGGGGGGCTATACCAAGCTTTAAAAAAATTCCTATTAAAATTATAATTTTTCTGTATCTAGTTAGTCTTATTTCTATAATATTAAAACTTCCTGTATTTATATAATATATTAAACTCCCGGTAAGTAATAATCCAGAGCCTAGAGCTTGAATAATTAGGTATTTAACGCCTGATTCTGTTTCGCGGGCTATTCCTCGGTATATTAAAATTGGTAAAAATCCGATTAAATTTACTTCTAACCCAATTCAAGCCCCTAATCAATGAATAGATGAAATTGAAAGGATTGTACCAAAAATTATTAAACTAGTAAATAAAAATCTATATGGTAATCAGTTAGTCATAAAAGGAAAGAATGGACTTGAACCACTCAAAATAAAGTTAGCAGCCCTATTTTACTCCTAGTTTCCTTATTTATTTAATTACAGCATAGTTATTCTATTCATTCTAGGGAACCCTCATTTCATTCGTGAAATAATCCTAATATTAAAACAAGTAAGAAGATAGAGGCACCTCTTATAATTAATATATTTAAATCAGCTAGTATAGTTCTGATAATAGGAAATAATAATACAATTTCTACGTCAAAAATTAGAAAAATTACTGCTAATAAAAAGAATCGGGTAGAAAAAGGAATTCGTGCTAATCCCATTGGGTCAAACCCACATTCGAATGCGGATTGCTTTTCACGATCTACTTTGGTTCGTTTTGATACAATTCACCCTAATAGTAGTAATACTCTGGTGATTACCAGGGATGTAATAGTTCCTAAAAATAATACTATCATAAATATCGGGAGCAGGTACTCCATATTTCACTACATCAAAGTGATCCATTATTCTGGCACGATATCAATAGGTAACACAGGTATATTACTATCTCCTGATTAACAGCCAGGCGCTAAATAGCTTCTATTAAAATATAACAGAGAGGTTATTACCTCTTCCTATGGGCCGAAACCATAAACATTATCTGCTTTCTGTTGAATGTGGCATTAAAAGATCTGGTCTTTATTTATTGAATGCAAATCAATTCTTTTGTATTAAAGTATAATGTCAATGTTGTTATTAATTATTGGGGGTATTTTGTATACCCTAGTTAAGTTAAAAGCTTAATGCTTAATATTTTCTCAGCCACCCAATAAGTTAATTAATAAATATAAATTTATTTTTAATATCCTCATCAATAAATTGATACATATAAGAATAGCCATACTACATCAACAAAATGCCAATATCAAGCAGCAGCCTCGAAACCAAAGTGATGTTCGCTAGAATAGTGGTGGGATGCACAGCGTACTAAACAGACCAGTAAGAATGAAGAACCAATAAGTACATGTAGACCATGAAATCCTGTGGCTACGAAAAATGTTGACCCATAGACACTATCGGCGATAGTAAATGATGCTTCTAAGTATTCTCCTGCTTGTAAGATAGTGAAATAGATTCCTAAGGTAACTGTTGCAATTAGTCCTTGAATAGAATTATTACGAGATCCTTCTATTAATGCATGGTGTCTTCAAGTTACCGTAACACCTGAAGCTAGCAATACGGCGGTATTTAAAAGAGGTACTTGAAATGGATTTAGTGGGTAAATTCCTATAGGTGGTCAACATGAACCTAATTCTGTGGTAGGGGCTAGTCTACTGTGGAAGTAAGCTCAAAAAAAAGAAAAGAAAAAACAAACTTCTGAGATAATAAATAAAATTATTCCTACACGAAGCCCAGTGCCTACTGGGTTTGTATGAAATCCTTGGTAGGTTGCTTCACGAATTACATCTCGTCATCATAATATTATTGTCACTCTAATGCAGCAAATACCCAATTCCAAAATTATTATTGTGTAGCCATGTATTCAGCTGGCTAATCCAACTGTTAAAAAAAAGGCACCGCATGAAGCAGTAAGTGGTCAAGGGCTAAATTCAACTAGGTGAAATGGATTTCGAGTCATTATGGTTATAAAAGGGTTAAATAACCCATAAATAGATTTACAATCCATTGCTTATAGTTCGGCCATTTTATAATTATAGTATTTAAAATAATAAGAGAATAGTATAATTCATTTTCGGGGCATGAACCCAACAGCTTTAATTTAGCCTATCTTATTTTATATATTATGTTTAGATTTTAGTTTATATTATATTGTTATTAAAATTGTTTTAGAAGTTATATTGAAATTAAGAATTGTTTAATTTTATGGAGATATAATTATAGATGATTATATATTATAATAGTATATTTAATAGGTGCATATAATTTTATTAAATTTATGGCTGTTAAAATTTGATTATGCATATATAATTAAAGGTAATATTAATGGTAAATTAATAGTAATATAGATAAGAGATGTCTTATAGTTGAAGCAAACAATATTAAGTTGCAGCCTTAAAGGTATGATTTTCATTAAGATTTAATTATATTGTGGATGAGGGAGATTTTAAGTTAATAGTAAACTAAAGGCCTTCAAAGTCTTAAATGAGTTTTAATACTCAATTCTTGAAATAGCATTTTGAATGCAAAGAAATTGAATTAGAGATAATTTGGTTCTGGTTAGGTTTTAGTTTTTGTTGAATTTTATACATGATTAATTATAAATTATTGTGAGTAAGACATAGTAAATATATAATATAAATTATTATAATATTTATTATCAAATTGATATTAAAATTATTAAATATATTGAGAATAGATCCACAACATCAGTATAGAATACTAGAAAAAGAATTAAAGTTTGATCTGGTTATTACAAATTAGAGTTGGTTAATAGTTGTGCCAGCAACTGCGGTTATACAACATGACTCAAATTAAAATTATTAGCTAAAAAGATGGTTATTATTTAGATAATTATGTAAATAGAGCTGCGTATATATGGGTACAATCTAAGTAGCGCTTAGAAATTCTATAATTTGCGATATTTAATATAAGAAGCCATGTAATTTAAACTATGAACTGGGATTAGATACCCCACTACTTTTTTACTTAAAATTTATTTAATGCTAGGGGACTACGAATATTTTATTTAAAACTCAAAGAACTTGGCGGTATTTCAAGTCCTTTTAGGGGAACCTGTTCCGTAATCGATATTCCACGTAAAATCTGGCCTTTTTTGGTAATAATTATCAGCTTGTATACCGCCGTTATCAGTTTATTTTTTAAAAAATTGGAATAAACGTAATTAATAATTAAAAGTTATTATTTCAGGTCAAGGTGCAGCCTATAAAGAGGGGTGTAATGGGTTACAATTGTTATTTTCTTTAATGGATTAATAAATTATAATTTATTTTGAAATAGGACTTAATAGTAAAATTATAATAATAAGGTAATTTGAATAATTAGGCTATGAAATGTGTACAAATCGCCCGTCGCTCTCGTTGAATTATTGAAATGAGATAAGTCGTAACATAGTGAAAGTAACGGAAGTTGCTTTCTTATTAATTTTAATTACATTAGCATATAAATTTTGTTTAAAAAAATTAATGTTTTGTATACTACTTAAGGATAATATAAATTTATTATATTTCATTTACACTGAAAAAATAGCTATGATTGCTTCTTTAAAGTATATAATTAAATAAAATTGTTTATGTGGTAGTAGATTAGGTTGTTGGAAAAGTATGTTTACTATTATTTTAATAGACCTATTGCTTGGAAGGCAACTATACAATTTATACTATAAACATTATATAAAAAGGAATTGAACCTTTCTATAGAGGTCAAATCTCTAGGTGCTCCGTACACTATTTATATGTTTATTTTGAGTTTGGTAGTATTATATTGGTGTATATTATTTGTAGGTATGTGAAAGGTATTTTGTAGATATTTGATATATATTTGTATTTTGTATATAGGTATATTGATATTATAGTAATTAATTTATTAATTTTATTATTGATGTATAAATTTTAATAACACAGTAAAATTTAGATTAATAGTTCTAAAATAGGATAAAGGAATCCATTATTAAATAATAATAGTAATTTGGTTTTAGAATTCTGTGAAATTAACTTTAAATTTGAGTAAATAATTAGTAAGAGTTGGTAAATAAAATATGTTAGAAAATTAGTATTTACATTAGAAAGTATATATAGTAAAGTGATGGATTTAAGTACCGAGAGGGAAAATTTAAGATAGGATTGAATAAGAAAAAATTAAATGTTGTTCCTTTTGTATCATGATTTAACTAGATTTATTTCAATAAATTTTGTTTCCCGAAATTAGTTGAGCTATTAAATTTTATATAGCTAATGTGGCAAAATTAGATTTTAGTTTTTAATAGATGTTAAATGCTTATCGCAACTAATGATAGCTGGTTAATTTGAAAATATATTTTAGTATAGCATTAGATGGTAAATACTTGTTCTTATTAGTATTAAGTTCGAGTTGCATCTAATAGTTGGATTTAGGGGGATAAGCTCTTGAATATATAAAGAAATAGGTTTAATTTGGTATTTAAAGTGTGGGCTTAGAATTAGCCATCGTGAATAGAAGTTTGTTTTAAAATATTGATATTTTTAAGAATTAAATAATTTTAAAGTTTTCTTAAAATAAACAAATTTATATAAGATGAATATTAATATCTTATGAGATACTGTTAAAATGAGTATAATTTTATCGGAAATGGTTAATTTAAAATTTAAGTTATTTAACTTTTAATTTTTAAATATTTTTAAAAGATAAAAAGGAACTCGGCAAAATATTTAGCTTCGCTTGTTTATCAAAAACATCTCTCTTTGTTATTAATTTAAATATAAGGAGTCGTGCCTGCTCAATGATTATTAAAATTAAATAGCCGCAGTACCCTGACTGTGCAAAGGTAGCATAATCATTTGCCCTATAATTGAGGGCTGGAATGAATGGTTTGACGAAAGCTTAACTGTCTTTTTATTTTTAATTATAAATTAATTTTTAAGTGAAGAAGCTTAAATAAATAAAAGGGACGAGAAGACCCTATTGAGTTTAAATTTATAATTTTTAAGGTTTATTTATATTATATAAAATTATTATAATTATTAAATTTTAGTTGGGGCAACTAAGGAATAAATAAAACTTCCTAAAGCATATATTAGAATTATTGTTATTGATCCATTGAATAAATAATGATTAATAGATATAATTACCATAGGGATAACAGCGTAATTTTTTCTGAGAGTTCTAATCGAAGAAGAAGATTGCGACCTCGATGTTGGACTAAGGGATTCTTAGAGGAGCAAAAATTTCTAAAGTAAGTCTGTTCGACTTTTAAAACCTTACATGATCTGAGTTCAGACCGGCGTGAGCCAGGTTGGTTTCTATCTTTTTTATAACAGATTCTTAATTAGTACGAAAGGACCATTAAATAAGAATAATTTTAATAAATTAAGTTATAAGATTTAGTTTAAAATTTATTTTAAATATAATATTGAAAGATTTTATTTTATATTAAATTAGCATAATTATTTGATTGCATCTGATTTAGGTTCAGAAGGTAGAATTAGATATTCTATTTAATATATTTAATTTGGGTTAAAATAGCATATTTATGCATTAGGCTTAAGATCTAGAGATAAGAATTAGTTAATTCTTTTTTAATAATGATTTGTTCTTTTATTTCTATTTTGATTACATATATTGTAATTTTATTGGCAATTGCTTTTTTTACTTTATTAGAGCGTAAGGGGTTAGGTTATTTTCAAATTCGAAAGGGGCCTAATAAGGTAGGAATTATGGGATTACCTCAGCCTTTAGCTGATGCAGTAAAGTTATTTTCTAAAGAGATTACTAAACCAACATTTTCTAATCAGTTGCCTTATTTTATTGCTCCTAGTTTAAGTTTGATTTTGGCGTTAATAATGTGACAGCTATATCCTTCTTCTTATAGTTCTAATTTTTTGGTTTGGGGCCTTTTATATTTTTTATGTGTATCTAGATTAAATGTTTATGGCACATTAGTAGCTGGGTGATCTTCTAATTCTAAATATGCTATATTGGGTGCTTTACGGGCTGTGGCTCAAACTATTTCTTATGAAATTAGTCTTGCGTTGATTTTATTATTTAGTTTGTGTATTGGGATAAGATTTAATTTAATAGTTATTCAGGAGCATCAGTATTTAGTTTGAATTACTTTTTTATTTTTGCCTCTAGGTTTAGTATGATTAGTCTCTTGTTTAGCTGAAACTAATCGTGCTCCATTTGATTTTGCTGAGGGTGAGTCAGAACTGGTATCTGGGTTTAATATTGAGTATAGTGCAGGAACTTTTGCTTTGATTTTTATGGCTGAATATGGAAATATTTTATTTATGAGATTATTGACTGCTGTGTTATTTTTTGGGGGCAGCATATTTTTTAATATAGAATTTGAAGTGGTTTTATTGTTGAAAACTTTTGTTTTTAGATTTATTTTTATTTGAGCTCGAGGGGCGCTTCCTCGATTCCGTTATGATTTGTTGATGGGGTTAACTTGGAAAAGATTTCTTCCAGTATCATTAGCTATTTTAATATTTGGATTAATTATAAAATCAGCACTTGGATTTTAATTATTTTAGTTTTTAGTAATAAGAATAATTCAAACAGTAGTTTAATGATTAGAAAATAATAGTATTGGAAACTATTGATCCAATTTGTTTAATATTGGTTGTTTGATATGATTTTATTTAGATTTATTAGACTTGTGTTGTCTGTAATTTTTGTTATACCATTAATGTTTCAGCCTTTAAGATTAGGTGGTTGGATTATAATTATGGCTTTGTTTTGTACTTTAATAATGGGTTTGGATTGTAATTCTTGGTTTGGGTATGTATTATTTTTGATATATGTTGGTGGTCTTTTGGTTATATTTGCTTATGTGGCAGCTTTAACTCCTAATTTAATCTTTTATGGGCTGGGAGCTGTTAAGCTAGTATTATTAATTACTTTAGTATTTTTAGGGATGGTGTTTAGTACTTATATTCCTTTTATTAAAACAGTAAATGTTGATTTATCTTCTATAGGGGAATTTTTTGAGGGTTATAGCGGAATGTTAGTTGTTATTTATAATATTTCTATTTTTATTAGACTTAGAATTATTTTATTTTTAGCTTTAGTGGCGGTTGTTAAAATTTGCTATTTTCAGGATGGTCCTTTGCGGAGATTTAAATAGTTATAATGAATATTTATATATGTACAGACCAATACGAAAAACCCATCCATTATTAAAAATTGGAAATGAAACTTTTTTTGACTTACCTGCCCCAGCTAATTTATCTTTATGATGAAATTTTGGGTCTCTTTTAGGTTTATGTTTGGTTGTTCAGGTAGCAACTGGTATTTTTTTATCAATACATTATATTCCTAATATTGATATAGCTTTTTCTTCTGTAATACATATTGCTCGTGATGTTAACTATGGGTGGCTTTTACGGTCAATCCATGCCAATGGCGGATCTGTTTTTTTTATTTGTTTATATTTTCATGTAGGACGTGGAATATATTATGGCTCTTATATAAATATACATACTTGAAATATTGGGGTAGTATTATTATTATTAACATTTGTTACTGCGTTTTTAGGTTATGTGTTAGTGTGGGGGCAAATATCATTTTGAGCTGCTACTGTAATTACTAATTTGCTTTCTGCTATTCCGTATATTGGTAAAGAGGTTGTGCAATGAGTTTGAGGGGGATTTGCTGTAGATAGAGCAACTTTGACTCGATTTTTTACATTTCATTTTTTATTTCCATTTGTTATTATAGCATTTAGTATTTTACACTTGTTATTTCTTCATGAAACTGGGTCTAATAATCCACTTGGTTTAAATAGAGATTCTGAAAAAATTCCTTTTCATATTTATTTTTCTGTTAAAGATTTAATAGGGTTTGCGTTTGTTTTGATGTTTTTATTTTTTCTTGTATTATTTTTTCCAACTATTTCTATAGACCCTGAGAATTTTATTCCTGCAAACCCTATAGTTACGCCAGTCCATATTCAGCCTGAATGGTATTTTTTATTTGCTTATGCGATTTTACGGTCTATTCCTAATAAGCTAGGCGGGGTATTGGCATTAGTTGCTTCTGTATTAATTTTAATAATTCTTCCGTTATCTCATTCTGGAAAGTTTAAGTCTAGTTCTTTTTATTTTATTAATCAATTAATATTTTGAGCTTTGGTCATAATTATAGGAATTTTAACTTGAATTGGGGCCCGTCCGGTAGAATCTCCATATGAGGAAGTTGGCCAGTTGTTTACAGTCATGTATTTTGGATATTATTTAGTTAATCCAGTGATTCAAAAATTATGAGATAAAATTCTTGATAATTAGATAAGTGTTACTTACAGAGGGTAAAATTTGTTTTGAAAGCAAATAAGAGGTGTTCGATTCACTTAGTAATATATAAATAAATATATATTTAGCTATGAAGAATTTATAATTCTACCTTTCGGTTTACAAGACCAACGCTACTATTGAGCTTTCATAGCAATAATGATAATGTTAGGAAATTTGTATCTTATTGGGACTTTTTTAATTTTTATATCTATTATGACTTTACTACTGCAAGCTAAGCATTTATTAAATATATTATTAAGATTAGAAAGAATAACTTTAGGTATTTTTATTTTATTATTTTATAGTTCTATAGGAACAAGGTTTGAGGGATTTATTTGCTTAGTAATAATTTCTTTAAGAATTTGTGAGGCAAGTATTGGTTTGGCAATTTTAGTTGCTTTAATTCGTGTTCACGGTAATGACTACGTTTCTAGTTTTAATTCGTATAAATGTTAGGCTTATTAATAATAAATTTTGTTGGTTTGGGGTTGTATAGTTCTGAGAAGAAATATTGATTTTTTTCGGTTTGAAATTTGGCGTTGATATCTTTTTTTTCTTTATTATTATTATTTAGATCGGGGGTATCTTTTACTGTAAATTTTTCTAGTATAGATGTGGATAGGCTGTCTTTACCTTTAATTCTCTTAACTTGCTGGATTTCTATATTAATGCTTTTGGCTAGCTTTATAGGTGTATTTAGATTAAAAAACAAAATTCTAGAATTTTGTTTTTTAATCTCTTTTTTAAACTTTGTTTTGCTACTAACATTTGGTGCGTCAAATTTATTTTGGTTTTATGTATTTTTTGAGAGCTCTTTAATTCCCACTTTAATTTTAATTTTGGGCTGGGGGTACCAGCCAGAGCGTCTTCAAGCAGGCATATATATAATAATTTATACTATTACTGCTTCTTTGCCTTTTTTGTTATTAATTATAAATTCTTATTATAATGATGCAAGATTATTTATATTTATAAATTGAAGGTCGTCTTTAGTTAGTAAAAATTGATTGTATGAATTATGGTGATTGGTTGCTTTTATAGCATTTTTAGTTAAATTGCCAATATTTTCTGTGCATTTATGATTGCCTAAAGCGCATGTAGAGGCTCCAGTTGCAGGTTCTATAATTTTGGCAGGTATTTTGTTAAAGCTTGGTGGTTATGGGCTGTTACGGGTTGGCCAGGTATTTCAGTATTTTTGTTCTAATATTGGGGTATTGTTAATATCCTTGAGTATTTGAGGGGGATTTTTAACTAGTTTTATTTGTTTACGGCAGGTAGACATAAAATCTTTGGTAGCTTATTCTTCTGTTGGACACATATCTTTAATATTAGGAGGTATACTGTCTTGTAGTAGTTGAGGCTGACAAGCTTCGTTAGCCATAATGATTGCTCATGGTTTGTGTTCTTCGGCTTTATTTTCTATGGCTAATTATACTTATGAAAAGTCCCATTCACGTAGAGTATTTCTTTCTAAGGGGATATTATTGTTAATACCAGCCATGTCTATGTGATGGTTTTTATTTTGTGTTATTAACATAGCAGCTCCACCTACAATTAATTTATTAAGGGAGATTATATTATTTATATCTATTTTCTTTTTTTCAAAGTGAATAATTATTCCATTGGCTTCTATATCTTTTTTAACTTGTGTTTATAGATTATTTTTGTATTCTTTGGTTCAGCATGGTTCTTGCCCTAAGTTTACTAACCCATTTATTAACCAGATAAAAATAACTGGGTTTTTAACATTGTTGCTTCATTTTATTCCTGGTGTTGTATTTATTATCATAAGATATATAATTTGTGAGTGGATCTTTTAGAATTAATTTTATTTTGGTTGGATAAGTTAGTTTAATTAATAAAATGTTAGTTTGTGGAACTAAAGATAGGAAAAATTCTTACTTATTTATGGTTAATTATATTAAAAGTTCTTCTTTATCTAGAATATTTTTATTTATATATTCTATTTTTTTATTTCCTGTAACTTTATATTTTATCTTTACTCAAAAGGTTATATTAGTAGAATGAGAAATTATATTTTTAAGAAGCTCATTTTTTAGTTTTCCTATAATTATAGATCCTGTTGGATTAAGTTTTAGTAATATTGTTTGTTTTATTTCTGCTTCTGTTATACTATTTTCCTCAAGTTACATGAGAAGAGAATTATTTTTATCCCGGTTTATTTGGTTAATAATATTATTTGTTTTGTCTATAAATTTATTAGTTTTTATTCCAAGAATTGCTTGTTTATTATTAGGTTGAGATGGTTTGGGTATTGTTTCTTTTGCTTTAGTTATTTATTATCAAAATAGTAAATCATTAGCAGCCGGCATAATCACTGTTTTAACTAATCGTATTGGAGATGTGTTGTTAATTGCTGCTATTAGTATTTCTGTTATTCAGGGGCATTGGGGGGCATTGAATATGTGAGATCATAGTTTATTTTATTTAGTGTGTTTTTGTATTGTGGTAGCAGGAATGACTAAGAGTGCTCAAGTACCATTTTCAAGTTGGTTACCGGCTGCTATAGCAGCTCCTACACCAGTGTCTGCTTTAGTTCACTCTTCAACACTTGTAACTGCTGGTGTATTTTTATTAATCCGGTTTTTTCCAGCTTTAAGGATAATAGAATGATTTTCTCCTTGTTTGATATTGTTTTCTGTATTGACTTTACTAATAGCTGGTATTGGGGCTAATTTAGAGCAGGATATGAAGAAAATTATCGCGCTGTCTACTTTAAGACAATTGGGGATGATAATGCTAAGACTATCATTGAATATACCCATGTTGAGTCTATTTCATTTATATACTCATGCTTTGTTTAAAGCTTTATTATTTTTATGCGCGGGGGCAGTAATTCATAATAATATTAATAATCAGGATATGCGAATATTTGGGTTAATAGCTCCTCAAATACCATTAACTATTTCTTGTTTGAATGTTGCTAATCTTTCTTTATGCGGGATACCATTTCTTAGCGGGTTTTATTCTAAGGATTTGATCTTAGAATACTCTTTATTTGATAATAGTAATATATTAATGTTGATTATAATTTTTTTAGCAACAGGAATAACTGCAGCTTATAGAGTGCGTATATTTATTGTAGTAATATGAAATCATACTAATTTTGTTAGCTTTCATCAGAATTCTGATGAGGATAAAACGTTAACTACACCTATAATTTTGTTAACAATCGGGGCTATTGTAGGTGGGCTATTTATACAATGTATTTCTAATGATTTTACTGAAGTTTTGATTATTTCTAAGACTATAAAAAATGCTACTATATTTGTTACGGGAATTGGGGTGTGATTGTCTATTTTAATTTGAACTAAGAAATCTTTTATAATAAATGTAAAATCTAGAATAGTTAATCATTTTAATTCTTTGATGTGATTTTTAGTCCCTTTGTCGGCTCAACCTATTATGTATTTTCCATTAAAAGTAAGATTTATAATTTATAAATCAGTAGATCAAGGATGATGGGAGATTATAGGGGGTCAAGGAACTATTATATTATTATCCAAGTCAAGGGAATTAAATCAAAAATTACAAGATAATTTAATTAGGACGTTAATTTTTATAATATTTATTTCTATAATATTATTGATGCTTGTTTTTATATAAATTATACTTAAATAGCTTATAAAGAGCATGGCATTGAAGCTGCTAAGGAAATAGTATTATTTTTAAGTGAGTGGAGAAATCATTACTAGTAATTTAATATTACACTTATAGGATGAAAACCTATTGTACGGGCATTTTATACTATAGTAACAATTAAGTTGATTAAAATGTATAGTTATTTATTGGGTGTATATATTATATTGGAAATTTAGGCGTAAAATTTACATGAAGTTTCATGTTTTGTAAAGTAAAAAAAATTTTTTTTTGAAAATTTAACATGAAAATTTTGACTGAAATTTTGGTGGTATTTTAAAATTGATAATTTTGATGCATTAAAAAATCAGTAATTTCACAAAAAAAAAAAGTTGTTAATAAGTGGAATTTCTAACAAAATTTAGTAAAATTGTGTATAAATCGTTAAAAAAATGCATAGTATGTGTCTCCTCCTTTTTAACCATAGGTTTAAGTTATAAGTTTAATTATAGGTTTATATAGAACACCCACCACCAGAACGTTGTCAAGGCTTGTAATGATAGGTTTATACAGAACATCCACCACCAGAACGTTGTCAAGGCGTGTAATGATAGGTTTATACAAAACATCCACCACCAGAACGTTGTCAAGGCGTGCAATGATAGCTTTATACAGAACATCCATCACCAGAACGTTGTCATGGCGTGTAATTATAGGTTAAACAAAACATCCACCACCAGAACGTTGTCAAGGCGTGTAATGATAGGTTTATACAGAACATCCATCACCAGAACGTTGTCAAGGCGTGTAGTGATAGGTTTATACAGAACATCCATCACCAAAACGTTGTAAAGGCGTGTAGTGATAAGTTTAGACAGTATATATTAGTAATATAAAATAGTGTTATATGCCTTATTTATTATTATATTAAAATATAATTCTAAATAGAATAAGGAATCCGTATTAGTATATATGTTTATTTACTTCCTAATATAAGTTATATTATTTATACGCGCTTAATGAGAGCCAGCATTTGGGTGATCGTCTGAATAAAGGGTTACTAATAATGAGAAAATATATCCTTGAATTAAGCAAATACCAATTTCGAATATAAAATACCCAATTTGTACAAGAATTAAGACTGTAGTTGTTAATATTGAAAAAATAAATAAGCCTGAGCTAGTAAAAGTCCCAATAAGACCTAAAATAATATGGCCTGCTCCCATATTAGCCATTAATCGGACAGATAGGGTGATTGGGCGTACGCTGATACTCACGGTTTCAATTAGCACTAGGAATGGACTTAAGAGGCCTGGAGTTCCTGTTGGTAGAAGGTTGGATATTAAAGTAAGTGGGTTTTTTATTAGTCCCGAGATAATTAATGATATTCAAAAAGGGAGTGCAAATGAAAAGGCTATTGCCAGGTGGCTAGTTGATCTAAATACATATGGGAATAACCCTGTTAAATTAATAATAATTAGAAAGATAAATAATGAGGCAACTACGTTGATAAAGCCACCTATATTTTTTCCGTAGGATCGAAAAATTTGTGAGGAAATAATAGTTTTTGGTATGTTTAAAATAAATTGTCATCGTGATGGAGTTGTTCAATAAGTTATGGTAAATATAATTATAGTTACTAGAGTAATAATTCACATGGGTCAACTGAATGATAAAAATACAAGATTATGGTCATCAAATGAAGAAAAAATGTCTACAAGCATTATTGCAAAAAGTACTTGATTAAATAAGTAATTTAGAATTGACAATTCTATGTTATATAACTTTAACTAACTCTTTAGTTATTTAGCCTTTAATTCAATTGATAAATGTATTTAAATTTACTGATTCTACCACAATAGGCATAAAAGAGTGATTGGCTCCACAAATTTCTGAGCATTGGCCGTAAAATAGTCCTGGTTGGTTGGCGATAAATCTTACTTGATTTAATCGGCCTGGAATAGCATCTACCTTTACTCCAAGGGAAGGCATAGCTCATGAGTGAATTACATCTGCTCCTGTAACTAATAGGCGTACCCTTGATTCTATTGGGACTACCATACGGTGGTCTACTTCTAGTAGGCGAAAGTCTCCGGTCTGTAATTCTTCTGAGGGAATTATGTAGGAATCAAATTCAATATCTGTAAAATCTGAATATTCATAGCTTCAATATCATTGATGCCCTACTGTTTTGATTGTCATAACTGGGTCGTTTACTTCATCTAGTAGATATAATAATCGTAGTGATGGAAGAGCTAAGAAAATTAAGATAAATGCTGGGATAATAGTTCAGATGATTTCAATTTGTTGCCCCTCTAGCAGATAACGGCATGTAAAAGATCTCATAAGCAGAGATACTAAGGCGTATCCTACCAATGATGAAATTATAACTAACACTAATATAGCGTGATCATGAAATAAAATTAATTGTTCTATTAAAGGAGAAGCGGCATTTGAAAATCCTAGTTGTCCTCATAGGGCCATTATATAATATTTTTAGTATAATTTTAACTTTATCATAGCCAAAAGTGTTTTGATTTTAAGTTATTTCGTCCTACAGAAAAATAGTAATTTTGTGGATTTATTCATCAAATTAGGCATGTTATTATCACAATAAAAGATCAGAATAATACAAATAAAAAAAGTCAATTTAATGGTCCTAATTGAGGCATAAATAATATATATATATATTAATAGATATATAATCTTTGATAATAATCTTTATTATTAATTTATTTTGTATTATTTTGGTAATATATATATTAGGTTATTAGTATATTAATAATTTTGAATAA